ATGAGATTCGTCCACCTCCCATATATTTTATCCCTTCCCCCATAAGGAAACTTGCAACACCAATCCCATTTATAATTCCATCAATTATATATTTATCAAAAAACTGAGTTAGCTCGGCTAATCTTCTTATACTCATGGTGAAAATCCTAGTATAAAAAATATCTATATAACCACGATTATATGACCAATTGTATATCACACCTTTTATTTTGTCCAAAAGAATCCTTTTAGGGCCTCTTTTTACAAAAAGATTAATTAAGCCCAAATTTTTTAAATAAATAGATCCATAAAAAATGGATGCTATCAATAGTCCGAAAAGAGCTATACTTACAGAAAAAAAAGCATTTGACAAAAATTCATACCAATCCTCATAAGAATTCGAATTTGGATGAAAAGGAGTTGTCGATGGAGTTAACCATTTCGATAATAGATCCAATACTCCTCCATTAAAAGAAATTCCTATTGATCCAATGAACAAAGTAAATAGTACTAATACAAGTAGAGGAAATAGCATAGTATTGCTTGATTCGCGAGGATAGATATAAGTATATCTATTTATAAAATAAGTACTAAAGTCTCGTATCTTAGTTCTTACATTTTTTTCAATTTTATATATATTTTTTATATTTTTGGAAAAAAAACAAACCTTATTATTATTCATTTTTTTTTTTTTTGAAAAAAAGAAATTCCTATTGACTTCCTTCAGTGTCCCCTTTCCCCATAAGGATAAGGATATTGAATAAAACGACTTATTTTTTGTACTACTAAGACTACTATAATCTTGAAAATGAATGCGCAAATACCCATCAAAGGTAAGTAAGTACATTCGAAACATATAAAATGCGGTTAATCCCGCTGTGAACCAAGCTATTAGTGCGAAAATTGGTGAGTACAACCAGCTATCGTGAATAATTTCATCTTTGGACCAAAAACAAGCAAGAGGCGGAATACCGCAAAGAGAAAGTGTGCCTAAAAAAAAAGTTGTTTTTGTAATTGGAACATATCTTGTTAAACCTCCCATAAGAACCATATTCTGACTTTTATCCGGTGAATATCCAACAATGGGTTCCATTGAATGAATAATGGATCCGGATCCCAAAAACAATAAAGCTTTAGAATAGGCATGGGTGATCAAATGGAATAAAGCAGCTCGATAAGAACCTATACCTAGAGCTAACATAATATAACCCAATTGAGACATTGTAGAATAAGCTAAACTTCTTTTAATGTCTCTTTGTGCAAGAGCCAAAGTAGCTCCTAAAAGTACTGTTATTATACCTACTAAAGAAATGAGATTCATTATGTAAGGTATAACTATAAAAAGAGGAAGAAGCCGAGCTACAAGAAAAATTCCTGCTGCTACCATAGTAGCAGCGTGTATAAGAGCCGAAATAGGAGTGGGTCCTTCCATGGCATCAGGTAACCATATGTGAAGGGGGAATTGTGCGGATTTAGCAACTGCACCGACAAATAATAAAAAGGCACATAAAGTAGCAAATAAAGAATTGACCCCATTATTATGGATCGAGGTATTCACTATTTGGAACAAATCCCGAAATTCAAAACTACCTGTTATCCAATAAAATCCTAAGGTTCCTAATAATAAACCAAAATCCCCTATACGATTAGTTACAAAAGCTTTTTGACAAGCACTTGCTGCAACGGGTCGTGTGAACCAAAAGCCTATCAATAAATAGGAACACATTCCCACTAGTTCCCAAAAAATATAAATTTGTATCAAATTGGAACTAGTAACTAATCCCAACATTGAAGCATTGGAAAAACTCATATAAGCAAAAAATCTCAAATATCCTTGGTCGTGAGACATATAATTGTCACTATAAATAAAAACCATGATTCCAACAGTAGTAATTAGTATTGACATAATAGAAGTAAGTGGATCGATCAAGTGTCCGAACTCTAATAAAAAATCATTATTGATGGTCCAAGACCATAGATATTGATAGGTAAAACTTCTATTTATTTGCTGAATAGACAGATTGGCCGAAAACCACATAGCTATACTTAGCAGTAAAACACTTGCGAAAGCCCACATACGACGAATATCCTTTGTTGCTGTCGGAATAAGTAGAAGTCCAAATCCTATTGACATAGTAACTGGGAGCGGAAAAAGGGGTATTATCCATGCATATTTATATGTATATTCCATAAGAAAACAAATTGTTCTTTTTTCTTATAATTTTATAATTGTTTCCGATTCACCAATTCTTATTTCTTTCGAAAAGAACGAAAAGAACAAAACAATAATAAAAAAATAAAATAAATATGAAAAAATTAAAAAGATCAAATATTTGTATTTGAAATAAAAGTTGGAATTGGTTGGTCAAATGATATGATCAAATAATTAGTCAAGTTTATTACTTTATTACTTAGTTATTAATTAACTTTAAACTCTAGAAAAAGAAAGATATTTCTGAAGATACATAATATTAATATGACATCATATGATATTTGATTTTTATTTGATTTTGAATAATTTTATTTTCCCTTCACATTATATTCTAATTTAATATTCTAATTTATATTTATTATATTTTATATATTTTTATATTTTATATATAATTTATATATATAATTTATAATTTATAATTTTATATTTTTATATTATTTTTATATATTTTTTATATTTTTTTATATATTTATATATATATTTATAATTTATATTTTATATATTAATTTATATATTTATATATTTATATATTTATATATAATAATATAATATATTTTATATTTTATATATTAATTTATATTTTTATATATTAATTTATATTAATATATTTTATATATTAATTTATATTTTTATATATTTTTTATATATTAATTTATTTTATATATTAATTTATATATTTATATATATATTTATATATAATATATATTATATTTATATATTTATTTATATATTTATATATATATAATTTATATATATATATATTATTATATATTATTATATTATATAATTATAATTATAATATAATTATATAATTTTATTATATATTATATAATATATTATATATTATATATTATTATATATATATTTTATATATATTTTATATTTTATATATTTTTATATATTTTATATATTTTATATATTTTTTATATTTTAATATATTTTTTATATTTTAATATATTTTATATTTTTATATTTTAATATATTTTTTATATTTTAATATATTTTAATTTTATATATTTTTATATTTTATAATATATTATATTTTATATTTTTAATATATTTTATATATTTTTAATATATTTTTATATTTTATTTATATATATTTTAATATATATTTTATATTTTATATTTATAATTTATATTTATAATTTATATTATAATTTATATAATAATTTATATATATATATATTTTAATATATATTTATAATTTATATAATAATTTATATATATATATATTTTAATATATAATATAATATATATATAATAATATATATAATATAATATATTTTAATATTATTATTATAATTATTATAATTATATTTATTATTTATTTTATTTATTTATTTTTTATTTATTTATTTAATTTTTATATTATTATTATATTTATTATTTATTTTATTTATTTATTTATTTTATTTATTTATTTATTATTTAATTTTTAATATTTAATTTTTAATTTAATTTATTTTTAATTTATTTTATTTAATTTTTTTATATTTTATTTTTTATTTATAATTTATATTTTATTTATTTTATTTTTTATTTATAATTTATAAATATAATTTATAAATTATTTTTTATTTATAATTTATAATATAATTTATAAAATTTATAAATATAATTTTTTATTTATAATTTATAATATAATTTATAAAATTTATAAATATAATTTATAAATTATTTTTTATTTATAATTTATATTTTATTTATAATTTATAAATATAATTTATAAATTTATATTTTATTTATAATTTATAATTTATATTTATAATTTATATATAATTTATATTATATATTTATTTTATTTATATTATACATTTATATTATTATATTATTTATATTATTATATTATATATATATTATAAATATTATAATATATTATATTATTATAATATATTATATATTATATATATATATATTATATATTATTATTATTTATTATTATTATATATTATTATATTATAATTATAATATATTATAATTATATATTATTTATTATTATTATATTATTATTATTATATTATTTATTTATTTATTATTATTATTATAATTATATTATTTATTTATATTTATTTATTTATATTTATATTATTTATATATTATATATTATTATATATTATTTATATTATTTTAATATATTATATATTATTTTAATATTATTATATATTATTTTATTATTTTATTATTTATTATATATTATTTTATTATTTATATATTATTTATTATTATTATTTATAATTATTATTTATATTTTATATATTTTAATATATTTAATATATTTTATATTTTTATATTTAATTTAATATTTATATATTTTATATTTTTATATTTAATTTAATATTTAATATATATTTTATATTTTTATATTTAATTTAATTTTTAATTTAATATTTAAAATTTAAATTTAATTTAATATTTAATTATTTTTAATTATTTAATATTATTTATTATTATTATTTTTTATTTTTTTATTTTGTAATTGTAAATTTTCATTAATGTATTAATGTAATAATTATTAATGTAATAATAATAATTATATGTATTATGTATATTGTTGTATATATTCTTGTAATTATTGTATTTTATATTACAATTACATTACTATAATTACATATTACATTCAATTACATTCATATTACATTACTTTTTGTATATATTTGTATATATTATATTATTTATATTTTATATTTTTATATTTAGAATATATTTATAATTATTATCTATAATTTATAATTTTTTATATTTATTTTATATTTATATTTTATATATTCTAATATTTATATTTTATATATTAAAATATTAAATTTATATTTTATATTTTTTATATTTTTATATTATATTTTTATATTTATATTTTATATTTATATTTATATTTTATATATTAAATATTAAATATTTATATATTAAATATTAATATTATAATTATATTTATATAATATTTATATTTATATAATTTATAATTTATATATTTATATATTATAATATTTATATATTATTTATATATTTATATTATATATTTTATATTATATATTATTATATTATAATTATATATTATTATATATTAATATATTATAATATTAAATATTATAATTATAATATTATAATATTTATAATATTATAATTATTAATAATTATTATAATTATTTATTAATTATTAATATTAAAATATTAAATAAATATTTAAATAAATATTAAATTAATTAATAATTAATATTATTAATATTAAATTAATTATTATTATTTATTATTATATATTATTATATTATATTTATTATATATTATATTTTATATGTTATATTTGTTATATTTTATATGTATTTATATTTTATGTATTTATATTTATATTTTATATTTATATTACTTTTTTTATAATATTTATAATACATAATATTTATAATAATATTTATAATACAAAATAATACAAAATACAATCAAAAACAATATAATATATGAGAATAATATGTATGTAATTATTACATTATACAAATATAAGAATGAAGATCGAAAATAAAAATTTATTTATCTATTAAAATTTAAAATAAAAATGTTAGAATTTTTTTTATTTTTTATTATTGATTTGATTATTTATTATTTTTATTTTATTCTTTAATTCTATTTGTATGTTCTGAAATAAAGTTATGTTATGCTCTTATATTATTGATGGAATAAGTATAGATAATGACTAATAAAGAGTAATCCATTTTGAACAATATATGTCTTTCACATACAACAATAAAAATGAGTCACCTACTTTTGAATGGCAGTTCCAAAAAAACGTACTTCTATGTCAAAAAAGCATATTCGTAGAAATATTTGGAAAAAAAAAGGCTCTTTAGCGGCAGTAAAAGCTTTTTCTTTAGCTAAATCTGTTTCCACCGGACAGTCAAAAAGCTTTTTTGTGCGACAAAAAAAAGTCTTGGAAAAATCTTAATTGACATGTCTCAAAGAACTTTCAATTTTAAAAATTGACATTTACTAATATTGTATTTTTTTTTTATTATTATCATTTTTTTATTCTTTATTTTGTTATTTTTTTCGAATTCTTTCGAATTCCTAATTCTAAAATCTAATTCTAATAATCTAATCTAATTCTAATCTAATAATCTAATCTAATTCTAATATTAATTTCTAATATTAATAATTCTAAAATTCTAATTAAAATTCTAATATTCTAATTAAAATTCTAATATTCTAATATTAATATATTATATTATTTATATTATAATTATATTCTTATTCTATATTTTCTATATTTTCGATATTTCTAGATTTTCTATATTTATATATTATATTCTAATATTCTAATATTCTAATATTATATATATATATTATTATATATTATATTTTTTATATTTTTATATTTATTATATTTTTTATATTTTTATATTTTCTTATTCTATATCTTCTATATCTATATTATATATCTATCATATTAACATATTAAATATTTATAAATTAAAATTAAATAAATATTTATAAAAATATTTATAATTTATATTGAATCTATTGAATCTTTATATTTTATTTGTTTGATATTTTTATATATTTTTATATTATTGATATTTAATATTGAATTGAATTCGTGAGATGGTTTTTTCTTTCCTATGAATTGTGCTTTTCGAAATATAAAAGCACAATTAGGATAAGACAACGAAAAATCTGAATATTTCATTATACTAAATCATTAGAATCATTAGAAAGAAAAATATTTACTTTTTATTTCGTAATGAAGTGATACATAGAGAATCCTAATTATGCTCATTGAAAAATAAATTATTTTTTCATGAAGTTAGAAGCGTGGAAAAAGAATTAAAAAAATTAGGAATTCTATACGTCGACGGAACTATTGAGTTACGACTTTTCTGGATAAACAAAAGCTAGGTTTATATTATAATTTATAGTACGTAAAAGTTGATTATAAAAACGGAGTATTATTAATATTATTAATATTGAACATTATCATATGAATGAAAATGCATCTTTCTTCATTGTTTCCTAAACTCTATTGAATCTCGACAATTCACCATGAATTTCCTATTATTCTTTCAGGTAAGCCGCCATGGTGAAATTGGTAGACACGCTGCTCTTAGGAAGCAGTGCTAGAGCATCTCGGTTCGAGTCCGAGTGGCGGCATAAGCGGCATAAATTTCATTAAATTTCATTAAAAATAATTTTTATATTTATAATTATATTTTTATATTTATAATTATATTTTTATATTTATAATTATAATTTTATAATTATAAATAAATTATAATTTATATAATTTATAATAAATAATAAATAATTATAATTTATATATAATTAATTTATATATAATTTATATATAAAATTTATATTTATATATAATATATAATTTATATAATATATATATATAATTATATAATTTTATATAAATATATTTATATAAATATATATAATATATAATTTATATAATTATATAATTTATATAATTTTATATAAATATAATTTATAATTATATAAATATAATTAATATAATTTATAAATATAATTTATAATTTTTATATTTATAATATTTATATTATTATTATTTATATTATAATTTTTTATAATTTTTATATTTATATTTTATATTTATAATTATATTTATAATAATTTATAATATTTATATAATATTTAATATTTATATTATTTATATATATAATATTATATATATAATATTTATATATTTATATTTATTATTTTATATATATATATATATAATATATATTCTAATTTTATATTATATATTATATATATTATATATTTTATTATATATTTATATTATTTTATATATATTATATATTTTATTATATATTTATATTATTATATATTTATATATATTTATATATTTATATTAATATATATTTTATATATATTTAATATATTTATATATTTTATATTTATATTAATTTATATTAATTATATTAAATTAATTTATATTAATTTAATTATATTATATATTTATATTAATATATTAATTATTAATTATTAATTTATTAATTATTAATTTATTAATTATTAATTTATATTTATTAATTTAATTATATTAATTTATATTAATATTTAATATATTTAATAATATATTTAATATTTTAATATATTTAAATAATATATTTAAATATATTTAATTATATTTAATATTTTAAATATTTTAAAATTAAAATTATATTTATATTATTAATTTATTATTAATTATTAATTTATATAAATTTAGATATTATTAATAATATATTATTAATTTATTATTAAAATTAAATTAATTTATCATTAATTTATATAAATTTAGATATTATTAATTATAAATTATATTTAGATATTATTAATTATAAATTATTAATTATAAATTATATATATTATTATTATTTTGTTATTATTATTTATTATATATTATATATTTTATTATATAATTATATATTATTATATATTATATATTAAAATATTAAATATTAATTATTAATTTATTATATATTATATTTATATAATTATAATTATATAATTTATAATATATTATATTTATATAATTATAATTATATAATTTATATTATATAATTTATATTATATAATTTATATTTATATATTTTTATATTATTATTTATTAATATTTATTATTAATATTTATTAATATTATTTTAATATATTTTTATATTTATATATTATTATTTATTTATAATTTATATATTATTATTTATATTTATTATTATTTATTATTTATTATTTATATTTAATATATTTAAATTTAATTATTTAATTATTATATTTAATTATTATTATTTATATTATTTATATATTATTATTTATATATTTATATTTATTTATATTTATATTATGTTTATTTATATATTATTATTTATATATTTATATTTATTTATATTTATATTATGTATATTTATATATTTATATTATGTATATTTATATTATGTTATTGTTATATATTATTATATATTATATATATATTATTATATATTATATTTATATTATATATTATAATATATTATATTATAATTATTATAATTATTTATTATATATTATTATATATTATATTTATATTATATATTATAATATATTATATTATAATTATTATAATTATTTATTATAATTATTTATTAATTATTTATAATTATTATAATATAATTATTATAATTCTAATTATTATTATAATTCTAATTATTATAATTATATTTTAAATTTTAATTAGAATTATATATTATATATTAATATATTATATTATATTATTTTTATATATTATTTATATTTAATTATATTATAAATTTATAAATTATAATTATAATTTTTTATAATTATAATTTTAATTTTATAATTTATAATTATATTTTATTTATAATTATATTTTTATTTTTTTTTTTTTATTTTTTAATTTAATATTTAATTATTTAATTTTGAATTATTATAATTATTATTTTATAATTATATTTTATAATTATATTTTATATTTTTTATATTTATATTTTATTTTATTTATTTTATTTTTTTTATTTTTGAATTTAATTTTTATTTAAATATTTAAAATTATTATTTTATTATTATTTAAATTTATTAATATTTATTTTTATATATTATTTTTTTTTATATATTATTTTATATATTATAATTTTATATATTATATTTATATATTATAATATATTATATATTTATATATATATATTTTTATATTTATATTTATTTTTATATTTATATATTTATTTATATATTTATTAATTATATATTTATTAATTATAATTTATTATAATTTATATTATAATTATAATTTATAATTATAATTTATTATAATTATAATTTTATTATAATTATAATTTTTATAATATTCTAATTATTATTATAATTTATAATAATATAATTTATAATAATTTAAATAATTTATAATTTTATTTTTTATTTATTATTATTTATATTATTTATATATTATTTATAATATAATATATAATTTATATAATTTTATAATATAATATTTTATAATATAATATATAATATATAATTTTAATAATATTTTAATAATATTTAATAATTTTAATAATAATAATATTTAATAATATAAATAATAATATAAATTTAATAATATATTAATAATATAATAATATATAAATAATATATAAATTATAAATATATAATATATAATTTTATATAATTTATAATTTTATATAATTTATAATTTATTTTATTTTATATAAAATTATATATAAAATATAAAATAAAAAATTTTATATAAAATAAAATAAAAAAAGAGACACAATAGATCTAATAGTAATAGAATATTATAAATTTATATTTTATATATTTAATATATTTATATATATTTTTATATATATTTATATTTTATATATATTTATATATTTAAATATTTAATAAATATTTATATAATATATTTAAATATTTAATAAATATTTATATATTTATATATTTAATATTTAAATATTTAATAAATATTTAATATATTTATTATTTTAATTATTTTATTATTTTAAATTTATATATTTAATCCCCGATTTCAATTATTTATTATTTTATTATTTAATAGGGACCCTTTTTTATGTTTATGATATTTGTGACCTTAGAACATATATTAACTCATATTTCCTTTTCGATCATCTCAATTGTGATTATGATTCATTTGATGAACTTATTAGTCTACGAAATCGAAGGATTACGTAATTCGTCAGAAAAGGGGATGATAGCTACTTTTTTCTCTATAACAGGGTTTTTAGTTATTCGTTGGATTTCTTCAGGACATTTTCCGTTAAGTAATTTATATGAATCATTAATCTTCCTTTCGTGGAGTTTCTCCATTATTCATATGATTCCGTATCTTGGGAATCATAAAAATGATTTAAGCGCAATAACTGCACCAAGTGCTATTTTTACCCAAGGTTTTGCCACGTCAGGTCTTTCAATTGAAATGCATCAATCCGCAATATTAGTACCTGCTCTACAATCTCAGTGGTTAATGATGCATGTCAGTATGATGCTATTGAGCTATGCAGCTCTTTTATGCGGATCATTATTATCAGTTGCTCTTATAGTGATTACATTTCGAAAAAAGATCGATTTTTTTTTTAAAAACAATAATTTAAATTTTTTAAGCTTAAGGAAGTCATTTTTTTTTTGTGAGATAGAATATTTGAACGAAAAAAGAAGTGTATTTAAAAATACTTCTTTTCTCTCATTTAGAAATTTTTACAAATATCAATTAATTCATCGTTTGGATTATTGGAGTTATCGTGTCATTAGTTTAGGGTTTACCTTTTTAACCATAGGCATTCTTTCTGGAGCAGTATGGGCTAATGAAGCATGGGGTTCTTATTGGAATTGGGATCCTAAGGAAACTTGGGCATTTATTACTTGGACCATATTTTCAATTTATTTACATACTAGAACAAATAAAAAATTGCAAGACCAAGGCACGAATTCGGCATTTGTGGCTTCTATAGGATTTATCCTAATTTGGATATGCTATTTTGGGATCAATCTATTAGGAATCGGGTTCCATAGTTATGGTTCATTCCCATTTATATCTAATTGAATAAAATATCTAATTGAATAAAATAAACTACATGAAGAACACATAAAAACATTGTCTGATAGACAATGAAGATTTGTGCGAGTTTTTGAAAACCGTTTGAATGGAGTAATTATTCAAATGGTTCTCAAAAACTCTAGATCTATCTCATTACAATTCTAATTCACTCTTAATTTTTTTCATTGTACAACGAAGAATCGTGAAAAGATGAAAGTCAAAGAATTCTAAGACTTTCTTTCTAATAAATTAAAATTATAAAATTTTATAAGCTATAAAAAGAATTAGTATCCATAAAAATAATTAGATAATAGAACTTGTACCTTGTCAACCGATAACGGAAGAACGAAATCAGGATAAATCCCAATTCCTATTACAGGTAGAAAGATACAGATCGAAATAAATAGTTCTCGTGGTCCAGAATCAAAAAATTTATAGTTTGGGATATTGAATAGCTTGTATCCATAGAAAACCTGACGTAACATAGATAATAAAAAAATAGGAGTTAATATCATTCCAATTGCTATTACAAAAGTAATTAAAATTTTTGGCATGAAAAGATATTTTTGGCTGGTAATTATTCCAAAAAAGACTAAGAATTCTGCAACAAAACCACTCATTCCTGGCAATGCAAGAGAAGCCATCGAGAAACTACTAAACATGGTAAAGATTTTTGCCGTTGGGATAGATATCCCCCCCATCTCGTCGAGATAAACAAAACGTATTCTATCACAACTCGTTCCTGCCAAGAAAAAAAGTGCAGCACCAATCAATCCATGAGAGAGTATTTGTAAAATGGCTCCATTGAGTCCCATGCCAGTTATAGAACCAATTCCTATAATTATGAAACCCATGTGAGATACGGAAGAATAGGCAATACGCTTTTTAAAATTGCGTTGACCGAGAGAGGTTGAAGCTGCATAAATGATTTGTATTATTCCTACTATCACCAACCAGGGAGAGAATCTAGAATGAGCGTGAGCTAATAATTCCATATTGATCCGAATCAATCCATATGCTCCCATCTTTAATAAGATTCCAGCTAGAAGCATACATGTACTGTAATGTGCTTCCCCGTGGGTATCTGGTAACCATGTATGTAGGGGTATCATTGGCGATTTGACAGCATAAGCTATAAGAAAACCAAAATAGAATATTATTTCCAATGCTGCAGGATATGATTGATTAGCTAATTTTTCTAAATCTAATGTTGGTTCATTGGAACCATATAAACCCATACCTAGAACTCCTATTAAGAGAAAAATAGAACCTCCCGCAGTGCACAAAATAAACTTTGTAGCCGAGTACAGACGTTTCTTTCCTCCCCACATGGATAAAAGTAAGTAAACAGGAATTAATTCTAATTCCCACATGATGAAAAAAAGTAAAAGGTCTCTAGAAGAAAATGATCCTATTTGGCCACTATACATTGCTAACATCAAGAAATAGAAAAATCGCGGATTTCTAGTAACTGGCCAAGCCGCTAAAGTAGCTAAAGTAGTGATAAATCCTGTCAGTAAAATGGGTCCTATGGAAAGTCCATCGATTCCCAGTCTACAGTGAAAATCAAAAAGATTTATCCATTTATAATCTTCCTTCAATTGGGTTAAGGGATCGTCCAATTGGAAATGATAACAAAATACATAGGTCATTAGAAGGAGCTCCAGGATACATATACATATAGTATACCACCTATACAACTTATTTCCCTTATGAGGGAAAAGGGCAATTGAAGAACCCGCAAATATCGGAAAAACAAGAAGTATTGTTAACCAAGGAAAATAACTCGTGATAAAGACAAGATAAATTTTGACCATAAAACCCCCGTGCTCGGGAGAAGAATAATAGATTTTCTTTTCTCGAGTACGGGCTTTTGTCGGTAAAGAGGAATCAAATGATTCAAGTGGAGTTTTTTGTCACATATCAATTATCAATAAGAAAGACCCATGCTGCGAGTTGTTTCATGCCATAAATAAACACGGACACTCAAAAAATCCGTTGGGCAAGCAGATTCACATCTCTTACAACCTACACAATCCTCGGTTCTTGGCGCGGAAGCAATTTGTTTAGCTTTACATCCGTCCCAAGGTATCATTTCCAATACATCCGTGGGACAAGCTCGTACACATTGGGTACACCCTATACATGTATCATAAATTTTGACTGAATGTGACATTGAGTCTATAAATTTCAGTTTTGAACACAAAAAATTTTCTATCTGGTAAAATTATAAATTATAAAATTATAAAATGATAGAAATCATATATTTTATATTGTATATACCAGACGAATCAATGATTTATTAAAATTTTAAGAATCAATAGATTTTAAAATCTGTTTATGATAAAGGGCCAAGATCCTTTGATTTACGTTTGAATAACCATGAAATATGAGTTGTACATACGAATTCTATTCATGTTTATTTTATAAATTTATTAAATTTTTATATTTTCATTTTCATATATTTTCATATATATATTATATATTTCATATTTTCATATATATATTATATATTTCATATTTTCATATATATATTATTATATTATTAATTTATATTATTAATATTTATATTATTAATATTATTATAATATTATTATATTATATATTAAATATATTATATATTAAATTAATTTTTAATTTATATTTTATATATTTATATTTTATATATTTATAAATTTATATTTTATATATTTATATTTTATATATTTATATATATTTATATATATTAATATATTTATATATATATTTATATATTTATTTTTTTATTTTATATATTTATTTTATTATATTATATTTTATATTTATTATTTATATTTTAATTTTATTATATTTATATATTTATTATTTATATTTTATTATATTTATTATATTTTATATTTAATTATATTTAATTATATTTTATATTTAATTATATATTTATATATTTTATATTTTTTAATTATAAATTAATTATAAAATTATAAAATAAATTATAAATTATAAATTATATAATTATAAATTATATTAAATTATATATAATTTATATATTTTTATATTTTATATATTATATTATATTATATTATATATTATATATTTATATAAATTTATATAAATAATATTTTAATATTTATAATATTTAATATTTATATTTTATATATTTTTAATATATATATTTTATATATATTTATATATTTTTAAATATATTTTTAATATTTATATATTTATATTTTATATTTTTATATATATATTTTATATATATATTATATATTTTTATTATATATATATATATATATTATATATTATATATTTATTATATATTTTATATATATTTTATATATTTATATATATTTATATTATATATTTTATATTTATATTTTTTTTATATTTTTTATATTTATATTTTTTATATTTTTATTATTTATATTTTTATTATATTTTTATATTTTTTATATTTTTTTTATTTATTATTTAAAATTTAAATTATTTTATTATTTAATATTATTTATTATTTAAATTTAATATTTTTTAGAATTTAAATGAAATAAAAAAAAATAAGAAGAAGAGAAGAAAGATAATAAAAAATATTCTATTGGATTCCAATTATATTATTATCTTATTTCCTATTCGAATTCTAGAATTATAGAAGTCTTATGTTTTTATTTGTATGTTAAAATAGAGGAATTATGGCTAATTATTCAGCAAATTCGATTGATTGATACGAGTTGATTTTCTATTACGATGGATCGACGAAACAATAGCCAGCCCAATAGCTGCTTCAGCAGCCGCAATGGCTATAACAAAAATGGAGAAAATTTCTCCTTTTAATTGCCGACTATCAAATATATCGGAAAATGTTACGAGATTCATATTCACCGAATTGAGTATGAGCTCAAGACACATGAGTGCTCTAACCATGCTTCGGCTTGTGATCAGTCCATAGATACCGATAGAAAATAAATAAACACTCAGAAAAAGTACATGCTCCAACATCATTGACAAATTCCTCATCAATCTCGATTCATTTCAATATGAACAAAAATTAAATAAATTTAATTCAGTTGACTAGAATAGAAAGAAGAATTACAGAACAAAAGAAGATATTCACAGTAGATTGAAATAAAATAGAAAACCCTTAAATCTTTTTTTTTATTCTTTAATTATAAAAAAAAGGAAGTTCTTATTTCTTATTAGTTGATTAGATTATTGACGAGCCATAGTAATTGCTCCTATCAAGGAAACTAAAAGAATTATAGAAATGAGTTCAAAAGGAAGATAAAAATCTGTGGATAAATGAATCCCAATTTGTTGAACGTTACTTATTAAGTCCTGTTCTATAATCTGATTTGATCTTGTAGTTCGAAAAATTCCGTACCATGACGTATCTGGGATAGTAGTCATTAATGCAAAAAAAATACTTGTACAAACCACTGAAGTGATCCCATCTCCAACGGTCCACAGATAGGAATCATTGGAATATTCTGAGCCGTTCATGAACATCACAGCAAATATGATTAATACATTTATGGCTCCTACATAAATAAGGAACTGTGCGGCAGCTACAAAATAGGAATTCGACAAAATATAGAATAAGGATATACAAACAAGAACTAATCCCAATGAAAAGGCAGAATTAATGGGATTGGTAAGTAACACTACTCCCAGACCTCCTAATATAAGAACTGATCCCAGAAATACTACAAGAAGATCATGTATTGGTCCAGGTAAATCCATTATAAAAGAAAAGATAAATAAATAAGTCGAAATATTTCATGACCTTACTAAGGGGGCCAGTAAAGGAACTATTTTCCTTATATGATACCTTCCTAATTTAATCAAAAAAATGAATATGAATATCATAGAATATCATATAGATAAAATAAAGTTATTTGTCTAATCCTACTTTTCTCCTTATCAAAAAAATAGAAAAAAGCTTGACCGAAACAAGATCAAAATTCCAAACCAAATCTTATTAATTGGTAATCGTTCTTGAACCAGGGTTTTTTTTTTCATTTTTTTGTTGAATCCATAACTGTTTGAATTGTGTAATCTCCAATTATTGACATTGGTAACCGACCCAAAGAAATTTGATTATAATTCAATTCGTGACGATCATAAGTAGAAAGTTCATATTCTTCAGTCATTGATAAACAGTTTGTTGGACAATACTCAACACAGTTACCACAAAATATACAGACCCCAAAATCAATACTATAATGAAGCAATTGTTTTTTCTTAATATCTTTTTCAAATTTCCAATCAACAACGGGAAGGTCTATGGGGCATACGCGAACACATACTTCACAAGCAATACATTTATCAAATTCAAAGTGGATTCGACCACGAAAACGCTCTGATGTGATTAATTTTTGATAAGGATATTGAATAGTTACAGGTAAACGATTTATATGGGATAAGGTAATTATGAAACTTTGTCCAATGTACCTTGCAGCTCGTATTGTTTGTTTGCCATAATTCATGAACCCAGTAACCATAGGAAACATATTATAGATATCCACGAATAAAATTTATGTTTCTTTCTCTTGGTTGAGAGAAGTTATGAATATAGAATATCATTATAGTTTTCTCTTATTTATTTATTTTATTCATTTTAGTTTATAGTTAATTATAGTGAAACAAGTTGAGAAGAAGTTGTCAATAATAGATTACCTAAAGAAATAGGTAAAATAAATTTCCATCCAAGATTTAATAACTGATCCATTCTCATCCTAGGTAAAGTCCATCTTGTTGTGATAGGAATGAACAGAAACAAATAAGCTTTAGCTAATGTAATAAAGATACCAATTGCCATTACGAAGACTCTAAACATTTTTTTTTTTCCAAAAAGTTCAGTAATAGATATGTACGGAATAGAAAAATTCCACCCACCTAAGTAAAGAACTGTTACAAACAATGAAGAAACTAATAGATTTAGGTAAGAAGCAAGATAAAATAAGCCGTATTTGATACCTGAATATTCAGTTTGATAACCTGCTACTAATTCCTCCTCTGCTTCTGGTAAATCAAAGGGTAATCTTTCACATTCTGCTAGAGAAGACATTAGAAAAACTAGAAACCCTATGGGTTGACGCCACAGATTCCATCCCCAAAAACCATATTTTGACTGTGCCTCAATTATATCAACTGTACTTGAACTGTTAGATAATTATAGTCGATGATAACATCACTGCTCCCATCGCTATTCCAAAACCGTACGTGAAACCTAAGCTTCATACGGCTCCTCTATGGCCACAAAAAAATGTAAGGTAAGGACTAGTTCAGTATTTTCGCTATCCTTGGATATTATTGCTATCCTTGGACCATAGGTAAATAGAATGTAAAGATACATTGGGGGTTGTAGAGTCCTCAATTCGACCAATAAAATTCTGTCTGCTAGAATAAGAAAAAGCACTTCCGAATTGATCTCATCCCTTATAATGCAAATTTCTATTTGCTCAGCAATAACTTAATCCTTCAATCAAATACTCGTTATATTCATAATTCATAAATATAAAGAATTGGGCATTAGTTACATTAGTTAATAGTTAGTTAATTATGAATTATGATAATAATTCCCATATGCATATGTATTAAGAAAGCAATATTTTATTATTATTCCCATTTTATTATTTTTTATTCTATATCTATATTCTATATATTGATTCTATATATTGTATATTGTATTGGTATATTGTATTGCATCCTATTTATTTTTTTTGTTCCTGTTCTTCTTTCTCAAAACTAAAAAAGTGTATAAAAATAAAAGTGTATAAAAATAAATAAAAAATAAATATAAATAATAAAGGATTAATTCGTTCTTGATAGTCATTTCTTTAATCAGCGACAGTGATTAGTAGCATACTCTAGATCGGAATCCTGGGGAAGTACTGCTTGATCATTTCTACCAACTTCAAGCCCTTATTATGATTCGTTTTATGCAAAAACCCCTTTTTTTAATACTTTACATTTACATTACTCATCCTTTGCGTACTTTGGTGTTCCTAACCGCCCACTTCTTTTTGATTGATCCCCAGTATAGTAATACATACAAGACAGTAGTAAAAACTCCATACAGTTGATCTTTTGCATCCGCTTCAAGATATGACGACTAATCAAATAATCTCAATCTTGGGGTAAACAACTTATGTTTACTTCAATTTCCTTCTTGTACCTAGGGAATGAGATTTTCTCTTGTTTTACTGCAAATTGAAGAGCAGTTTTGTTTCACTCATATAACTATCTGGTTTAACTTATCGAACTAAAATGTTGAATAAAAAAAAAAATGAAGATATTTATTCAAGACATTCAATTTTTTCTCTTTAATTACTTTATAAATCTTTATAAATTAGAAATTTATAAAAATTTTAAAATAAAAAATAATAAAAATAATAAATAAAATTATTTTATTTATTATTCATATTCATATATTCATATTGAATATTGAATTAATTCATATATTCATATTGAATTATATGAATTATAAATTAGAAAATTATATTCTAATTTAATATTATAATTATATATTATATTCTATTATATTCTAATTTATAATTCTAATTTATAATTATTTATAATTAATATTATAATATAATTTTATAATATAATTTATAATATAATAATATAATTTTAATATAATTTTATAATTTCTAATTTTATAATTTATAATTATTATTATTTATAATTATAAATTTATAATTATAAAATTAGAATTATATATTGTATTATTGTATATATTGTATTGAATATATATTGTATTGAATATTGATATTGAATATTGATTGTATTGAATATTGAATTAGATTTTATATTTTATATTTATATTTTATATATATTGATTGAATATTGAATTATATTTATATTATAATTATATTTATATTATATTGATATATATAATATTATATTGATATTGTATTGTATATGTATTGTATGTATTGTATATTGATTTATATTGATTATTATATTGAATATTGATTGAATATTGAATATTGATTGAGATTTAAATTAAAATTTAAATTAAAAGAGATAAAAAGAGTTCATGTTCCAACGAATCGCACGTAGAGATATTGCTAACACACATAGAGTTAATGGTATTTCATAACTAATGGATTGAGCTGCTGCTCGTAGACCGCCTGAAAAGGAATACTTATTATTTGATACATATCCTGACATAAGAAGACCAATGGGTACAATACTTGAAATGGCAATCCATAAAAAAACACCTATACGGAGATCAGCTAAAACAAGGTGATATCCAAAAGGAATTACTAAATAACTTAGTAGAATTGATATGACCGCTATAGAAGGTCCGACACTAAACAAACGAATATTCCCTCTAGATGGAAGAATGTCCTCCTTCAAAAAAAGTTTGGTCCCATCCGCTAAAGCTTGAAGAATTCCTAATGGGCCGGCATATTCAGGTCCAATACGTTGTTGTATTGCTGCGGATATTTTTCTTTCTAACCACACAATGACTAATACCCCCATTATGATTCCTAAGACAAGGATGAAAATGGGGACAAAAATCCATATGAGTCCATAGACTTCTTTTAAGGATTCTAATCTAGAAAAAGAATTAATAGTTTGTACTTCTGTCGTATCAATTATCATTTCAACGATCAACTTCTCCCATAATGATATCTATACTACCTAGTATCGTCATGATATCAGCCAATTTCATTCTTTTAACTAGCTGAGGAATAATTTGCAAATTGATGAAACCAGGTGGACGAATTTTCCATCTCCAGGGGAAAACACTACTATCCCCTATTAAATAAATTCCTAATTCTCCTTTTGGGGCCTCTACCCTTACATAAAGTTCTTGTTTTAACAATTCAAAATTTGGTGAAATTTTTTTAGTAATAAATCTATATTCAAAATTATTCCATTCGGAATTCTTTGCCCTATGAAAGCGGCGGTTTTCTAAATTCTCATAAGGTCCCCCTGGAATTCCTTCTAGAGCCTGTTGAATAATTTTTATTGATTCTTGCATTTCACCGATTCGTACTAAATAACGAGCTAATGAATCGCCTTCTTTTTGCCATTTGACTTCCCAATCGAATTTATTGTAACACTCATAAAGATCAACTTTCCGAAGATCCCATTGGATTCCAGAAGCTCGTAACATTGGTCCTGATAAACCCCAATTTATTGTCTCCTCCCCACCAATAATGCCCACTCCTTCAACTCGTTCCAAAAAAATTGGATTTCGAGTAATGAGTTTTTGATACTCAACAACTTCTGTTAAAGAATAATCACAAAAATCCAAACATTTATCTATCCAGCCATAAGGTAAATCCGCAGCCACTCCCCCGATGCGGAAAAAATTATGCATCATCCGCATACCTGTGGCGGCTTCGAATAGATCATATATCAATTCCCTCTCTCTTAAAATATAGAAAAAGGGAGTCTGTGCACCGATATCGGCCATAAAAGGTCCAAGCCATAACAAATGGGAGGCTATACGGCTCAGCTCCAGCATAATTACTCTGATATAACTGGCCCTTTTAGGTACTTGAACACTTTCCAATCGTTCTGGTGCATTTACTGTTATTGCTTCTGTGAACATAGTAGCTAAATAATCCCAACGTGTTACATAAGGCAAATATTGTATAATTGTTCGGTTCTCTGCTATTTTTTCCATCCCTCTGTGTAAATAGCCCAATATAGGTTCACAGTCAATAACATCTTCACCATCCAGAGTAACGATCAGCCGAAGAACACCATGCATTGATGGGTGGTGAGGACCCATATTGACTATTATGAATTTTTTTTTTGTAACCGGTACAGTCATATTTTTTTTCCTTAATTCATTATTTCATGATTTCATGAATTTTAAAAAATGAGGTTTCTTAAAATTACAAACCTAATACTAATAACTGATAACTGAACTAATAAAATAACAAGGCCAATAATAAAATAATAATAAACTCAAATAAAAAATTCAAATTAAATTAACGAGTTTTTGGTTCCCGAATATCTAACTGATCCACTAATTTCTTATAACGCACTTTTTTTTTTTTTGACAAATAAGTCAATAATCGTTGACGTTTTCCCAGAATTCTTCGTAGACCTCTTTGCGATAAAAAATCTCTTTTGTGCAATTCTAAATGTGAAGTAAGTCTTCGTATCTTACTGGTGAAATGGAATACTTGAAATTCAACAGACCCACTATTTTCTTCTTTTTCTTCTTGTGAAATAACTGAGATGAATGAATTTTTGAACATAAAATAAATTTAAATTTATTTTTTTCTTTTCTGTTAATTTGAAATTTTACTGATCAGGAAAAATAATAAGATTTCTTATGCCAGTTATTAGTTATTTTCATCTAGTATAAATCGAAATTGGATTTCATTTATTCATATACTAATTACTAATTTGTTTGTTTTTTGTTTATTTTATGTGTTTATGTTTATTTGTATTTGAATATTTGAATTTGATTTGTTTTGTATATTTTATCCAAATCCAATTTTCAATTGGATTTGGATAAAAAGTGTCTGATAAATATAACTGAGAAATTTAAAAATTTAATTAAAATTTAATTTTAATATTTAATTTAATATTTTTAATATTTAATTTAATATTTAATAATAATAATTTAATTTAATAATTTAATTTTAATATTTAATAATAATATTTAATAATTTTAATAATAATAATAATAAATATAAAAATATAAAATATAAAAAATATAATAATATAATAATAATATATAATATAATAATATAAATATAATATAAAAAATATAATATAAACATATACATTCACGAATATAGAAATATAGAATATAGAACGATTTCTTTTTACTTAAAAGGATTCTGCTCCTCCTAGTGAAAATTGATACACTATGAAATCAGCATCATGTATTAGAATGTTATACAGTCTATATATTTCGGCTTTCATCTACCGAATATGTCACACGATATGTAGGAAATCCACTATAAATTTTTAATCTACTATATTTTATATATTTTATATATATTTTAATATATTTATATTTTTATATTTTATTTATATTTTTATATTTTATAATTTATATTTTTTATATTTTTTATATTATATTATATTTTTATATTTTTTATATTATATTTTTTATATTTTTTTATATTTATTTTTTTATATTTTTTTTATATTATATTATATATATTTATATTATTTATATTATATATATTATATTTTTTTTATATTATATTATATATATTATATATTATATTAATTATATTAATTTATTTTTTATATTATATTATATATATTATATATTATATTAATTATATTAATTTATATATATTATATATTATATTAATATTATATTATAATAAATATATTATAATAATAATTATTATAATAATAATTATTAATTATAATTTATAATTTTATAATTTATAATTATTATTTTTTTTGATTATTTGTTGATTATTTGAATTGAATTCATTCTGAATTGTGAATACATATGTATTCTTGACATACTGAAACGACTGCTGTTATTGGTATCAAACCAATAGCGATTCATACAAGCTAAATCTTCTAATCGATAATTGGGCCAAAGAAACAATTTAAATTTAATGAAATTTTTTGCATCGGTGTTAATATGCTTGTCCTGATTAAAAAATAGCCCACAGTTTATTATTTTGTTTTCATTGAAAAATCTTGGATTTCTATCCAAAACATTACAATTACCCGAATTGAAACAAATTCTAATTCTAAATTCTCTCCGACGTCTAGGAGATAGAATATTTTCAGGAACAATAAAATCATAATTATTTTTGTCTTCATTCAAAAATAACTGGCTGTGTCGTGGAATGGATTTTTCAAACCCCCCTTTATCAATATGTCTTTTTTTTTTGTATTTTATATTTGTTTGGTGCTTCTTCTTATCGACCAATGAAATATCCATAGTTTGATATACAATAGATTTTCCGTCGCTTCTTATAGATAGACGAATTGGTTCAATAATCAATATTCCCTTTCTTATCAATTCTGTAAGAACTAGGTCCCTTTGAATTAGCATTTGGTCTAGATTTATTTCACCTCTTTGAATCGAGGATATGGCAATTTCTTTTGGATTTATCAGTCTAAGTAGGAGACAATATACCCTGATATTGTTCATTATTCTTTGATTCAAGGGATCAGCCCATCTTAATTGAAAAAGTAAATATTTTTTCAAAAAGGAATCTAGTTCCATTTGTTTTTTGCTCTTATATTTATATTGATATTGTTTTTTTTTTTTACCTTTTTTCATTTCTATTTCGAATCTTGCGTAATCTTCTTCAACAGCTTTTTTATTCTTTTGTTTTCGTAGATTCGATACAAGATTTCCTTGACCCTGTTGTTCCTGTTCTTCGTGCTTGTACTGCTTGTAATTTCCTAATTCAAGATCTTTTTTTTTATTAGATGATCTATGAAGATTTTTCTTTGGATTTAGATTTATTTTTTCATTTTTATTAAAATTAAAAAAGAGTGATTTGATTGGAATGATCCAAGGTTGAATCTTATATACGTCAAAAAGTAGCAAAAATTCTGGGAAGAACCAAGGTTCTAGATTGGATATAGTATTATGATTTGATGCGGTATCAGAGAACCCCTCTTGATTCATTCCCATGCAATCAAAAAAGTTTATTTTTTTATTGCATAGTTTGATCTCTTGCTCTTGATGAATCGTAGTAGAAAAAGTAGAAAAAATATTTTTTTTTTCAAAATTTTTTAAATTATTAATTTCAGTCTTAGTATTTTTCTGAATCTTCATGCCAATATGTGCATTGGTACAGATCTCAAGATCAATATTTTTTTTTAAATTAAAACAAAAATGAAGAATTCTACAATTAAAATATTTTCTATCAAAATTTGTATTCTTATCAATAATATATTTTTTTTCTATATAATTATTACTAGGTATACTTACCAATACATAAAATGATTCGGGTTTCGATGTATTTAAATGATATGGAATTTCTAGGTCCCCGTTTATTTCAAATTCTAATGTTGATCCAGAAATATATGAATTATGAGGACTTATGTATTTATATGATAAAAGATCATATCTGTAATGTTTTTTCCATTTTTCTTTTTGACTCATAGCTGCATAGTCATTTTTTTTCATGGAATGAATGAATTGGTATTTTTTATATAAATCCAATTGGATTGATTCCTTGTTTTGGTTTTGAATCATACAGCGTTGATTGATTCTATTTCGCCATTCTTTAGGTACTAATCGAGACCATTTTTTTTTAGATAGATCGTATTGATAATGACCTTTTAACCAGTTTTTCCATTCGTTCATTACATACATATGCATTTTAATTTTCTTATGTCTTGATTTGGAATCAAATATTCCGTGTATCATCCAATTCATACAATAGTCTTTTAATTTATCCTTAAAAAAAGGATAGTTCCCTTGATATTGAAATACAGGTCTCAAGTGATACTTATTAAGTAATTGGGTTTGTGATAATTTGTAAAATACATATGCTTGAGATAGGGAAGATAAGTTCCAATAAGTATTGGAATTTGGATTCCTATTCTCAGTATTATCAGTATTCGAAAACAACTTTTTTATAGTCAAAACCAAATTAAAATTCATTGTATTTTGATTTGTTTCATCAATTCCTTCTTGCTCTTTATTTCTATTTCTTTTATTGTTGTAAATGTATTTTTTTTTATTTTTATTAAAGATCTTTTTTGTTGATTCAAATAAAAGTTGTGCATTGATCTTAGGAATGGTAATGGTACATAGCAAAATATCTATGTATATTTTTTCAATGAATGATTTGAGAAAGTAGTGTGATTTACGCATTAATCGGATATTTTTCCTTTTTAAGATTTTCAAAATATGTTTCTGTGATTCCGACCTTTTATTATCATAAATTATAACTATATCTTTTTTTTTTTTTTCTTTTTCGTTTCGTTCTATTTGATTCCTGATTTTGATTGTCTTATAAGAAAGATCTTTCATTCTTCTTTCTATTAGTGAATAATTTAACCAATTTTTCGGTCGAATTAGAACGGATGATTCGCGAAGAATCTTATTATTTTTTTTTAAATCTTTTTCGTTTTCATTCATTTCATATACTTCTTCTTTCCTCAACTCAAATAAAAAAATTGGATTTACTTTTTCCAGTTTTTTCATTATGAGTTTGATAACTAGAACTATTTTGATAACCCATTTTGTTTTTTCTTTTCTAACTTTGAGAAAGGATTTTATTCTTTCCTTTAAAAAGTTTAAAACTTGGAAAAATTTATTTTTTACCCTTCCATTTTTTTTTTCGAGTTCTTTATAAATAGGTTCAAAAAAAAAAGGTCGTTTTCGGGGAGAACCAAAGGGAAGTTCCGCTTCCATTCCCCAGACTGTTAAAAAACAAAATTCTTTTTTTTTTTCTTTCATTGGATCTCTTCGATCTCTATGATGAGATCGTACCTTAGATTTTCGCCAAGGTTTTAGACAGAAAGGATATAGAATCTTTATCTGAATACCGTCTGTTAACCAATCTTGGGGAAATTCTGTTTCTGATAATTGAACACCATTATAGGTGCATTTAATATGCATTTCTCTATTCCATTCCTTCAAATCCTCGTACCACTCGGGGAATTGGAATAATAACATACGGAAAATATTTTTAGCTATTATAAATGAAGGCAATATAATGTATTTTCTAATAAAAGATTGGGTTACTAACATTAAACCTCTTATTGCTTGAGTAAATACAAAGGTATCCCAAGCTTCTGATATTTCTATCCGCTCTTTTTTCTCTTTTTTATCCTTTTCCTCTTTTGTCTCTTCATTTTCAAAATGGGAATCTAAAATTTGAAATTCAGATTCTCGTTCTCTCCCCATCCAATTCCTAAAAATGAGATTCTTCATTTCATTGATATCAAAAGAATAAAAAAAAGATGTTTTGTCTATACGGTCCAAAAAAAGTGGAGAATGTACATTTACTTGAAAGAGGTCCCAAGTAACTGTTTTACGTCTTTGAGCGCGCATGGATCCCTTGATTAGACTGCGACGAAAATCAGATTGTTGGGAGTAACGTATCAGAGCTACCTCTTCCTCTTCCATTTGATTATCATTTTTCTCATTGTTACTAGCATTTTTAGTACTAGAAATAGAATGATCATTATCGTTATAAATTACCACACGTTTGGCTCTTCTTGAATGAATCTCATGATCTTCTTCTGCCAATTCTTCTTCATTTTCTTCTTCCTCTTCTTCCACCAAATCAACCAAATCATGGGTTAATTTGTATGACCATCTAGACACCTTTTTACTGACTTCTTCTATTATAATTCCAATATCTTTCTTTTTCTTTGTTTTTTGATCTTTTGTATCCGTTGTAATTACATCGAATACAAATTGCAAAGATTTTGCTTGACTTTCTGAATCAATTATTTTTTCTTCTGTCAATAAAGGACATTTTTCCAAATGAAAACTGTGTCCGCACTCAGAAGATAATTCATCAATTGAGATTAAGGACTTTTCAGTATTTTTCAAAAATGATTGACGGTAAAGTTCTAAGGAATCATTAAGAAGTAGATCATGAATCTTATTTATCCAAAAAATTTCTACTAAATCTTCATCTTCTGTATTTGTATAAGTGATTAAATGATTCATGATTGCACGTGAATAGAATTTTTTTATTGTTCCTCGATAAGGTCCGTTTAAAAAAGGATCATATGCTTTTGGCAAGCATTTTTTTTGATTCTCATCATCGCATAATATGGTTCTTTTTTCAAGCCTATCCAGACTAGGAGATCCCTCTTTTTTTTCTATAATTTGGATTCGATTTCTCAATTCATTATTCAAATTGAACTTTA